TTTGCTAAACCCTCCGCTTTATGGTAATGCATACAAATGTTAGTGAAAACTGAATAGGGTTGATTTTTTGAACCCGCTTCAAGCGAGGATGACATGACTAATCAACCAATCTTGGGGTAAACGGTCTCTTCTTCTTCTGTTTATTTATGCTCAACTGTTTAATTCTTCTTATACATCGAAGACGAGACTCAATAACTTTACTGCAAATATATATTATATAGCTGTTTTCTTTCACTCATATAACTATATAATTTAATTCATTAATCCGAATAATGAATAAAAATGAAGATATCTATACAATTTATTCCACCTCTTTTTCTATAACGACTAGAAAGAAAGGAATAGGGAAAAGTTTATGTTTCAACGAATCACACGTAGAGCTATTGATAATACACATAGGGTTAATGGTATTTCATAACTAATCGATTGAGCAGCAGCTCGTAGACCACCTAAAAAGGAATATTTATTATTTGAACCATATCCTGACATAAGAAGTCCAATGGGAGCAATACTTGAAACCGCAATCCATAAAAAAACCCCGATATTGAGATCGGCTAAAACAAGGCGATAGTCAAAAGGAATTACTGAATAACTTAGTAGAATTGATATGACTGCTATGGATGGTCCGATACTGAATAAACGAGTATCTCCTCTAGATGGAAGAAGATTCTCTTTGAAAAGTAGTTTTGTCCCATCTGCTAGAGCTTGAAGAACTCCTAAAGGACCGGCGTATTCGGGTCCAATACGTTGTTGCAGCCCTGCGGATATTTCTCTTTCTAACCATACAATTACTAGTACGCCTATTGTGATTCCCAATACAAGAGTCAAAATAGGAACAAGCATCCATAGAATTTCATAGACCTCTTTTAAAGATTCCACTCTGTAAAAAGAATGGATATCTTGTATTTCCGTTGTATCAATTATCATTTCAACGATCAACTTCTCCCATAATGATATCTATGCTACCTAGTATTGTCATAATATCAGCCAATTTCATTCTTTTAACTAACTGAGGAAGAATTTGCAAATTGATAAAACCCGGGGGGCGAATTTTACATCTCCAAGGAAAACCACTCTGATCTCCTATCAGAAAAATTCCCAATTCGCCCTTTGGGGCTTCGACTCTCACATAAAGTTCTTGTTTCGGTAATTCAAAAATGGGAGAAGGTTTTTTACTAATGAATCGATATTCAAAATCATGCCATTCTGGATACCTTTCTCTATCAAAGTATCGGATTTCTAAATTCTCATAGGGCCCCCCTGGAATTCCTTCCAACGCCTGTTGAATAATTTTTATGGATTCTGTCATTTCACCAATTCGGACTAAATAACGAGCTAATGAATCCCCTTCTTTTTGCCATTGGACTTCCCAATCCAATTCGTCGTAACACTCATAATGATCAACTTTACGAAGATCCCATTGTATTCCGGAAGCTCGCAGCATTGGTCCTGATAAACCCCAATTTATTACTTCGTCTCTATCAATAATTCCTACGCCTTCAACGCGTTCTAAAAAAATAGGATTTCGTGTAATAAGTTTTTGATATTCAGTAACTCCTGTAAAAAAATAATCGCAGAAATCCAAACATTTATCTATCCAGCCATAAGGTAGATCAGCCGCTACTCCTCCGATACGAAAATAATTATGCATCATTCTCATACCAGTGGCAGCTTCAAATAGATCATATATGAATTCTCTTTCTCTGAAAATATAGAAGAAAGGAGTTTGTGCACCAATATCTGCCATAAAGGGGCCGAGCCATAACAGATGAGAAGCTATACGACTCAATTCCAACATAATTACTCTGATATAACTGGCTCTTTTAGGTACTTGAATATTTCCTAACTGTTCTGGCCCATTTACAGTTATTGCTTCTGTGAACATAGTAGCTAAATAATCCCAACGAGTTACATAAGGCAGATATTGTATAATTGTTCGGTTTTCCGCAATTTTTTCCATTCCTCTGTGTAAATAACCCAATATTGGTTCACAGTCAATAACATCTTCACTGTCCAGAGTAACGATGAGTCGAAGAACACCGTGCATTGACGGGTGGTGGGGGCCCATATTGACTATCATGAGATCTTTTCTTGTAGCTGGTATATTCATAAGTTTTTCCTCGATTCATTTTTCCATGAATTGCGTAAAACGAAAAAAAGTTCATCAAAATTCAAGATCTAATAAATCAAATAATTCAAAATTACTCTTCAAATTAACGAATTTTTGATTCCCGAATACCCAACGCATTAATTAAGTTTTTATAACGTACTCTATTTTTCTTTGACAAATAAGACAGCAGCCGTTGACGTTTTCCCAGAATTTTACGTAGACCCCTTTGAGATAAATAGTCTTTTCTGTGCAATTCCAAATGTGAAGTAAGTCTTCTTATTTTATTGGTGAAACTCAATACTTGGAATTCAACGGATCCCCTGTTTTCTTCTTTTTCTTCTTGCGAAATAATTGAGATGAATGAATTTTTTACCATAAAAAGGAATCGCCCCTCTTTCTCTTTTTTTGAGATATTTTTATCGATATATATATATTTCTTGATCAGTAATAATAATGCCACTCATTTGAATTTTATATACACAATAATCTTAATTTCGTGAAGAATTCTTAATTTTGTCAAATAAAATTTTTTAATTTAGTACTCAATAAGCAATCCAATTTTTAAAATTGGATTCGGATAGGATATCCTATATAAAAGTATAGTCTATTTCTGTACTCACAAAAAAAAGAAACAATAATTTAGACCTAAAAAAAAAATAAGAAGATTTTGTTGATTCATTTTAGATCGAATTAAATTAATATAATACAACGCCTCATTAAATTAGTATCATGTATCATAATGAAATGTAAGATAATGGTTATGTTTATTTCTTTGTCTTCATATACTCGATATGGTACGGAAATATAGTAAAAATGTACCATTAATGACTTTTCAATCGCGGATACATATGAATCCTTGTCATAGTGAAACGACTACCATTATTGGTATCAAACCAATAGCGATTCATACAAGCTAAATCTTCTAATCGATAATTGGGCCAAAGAAAGAACTTTAATTTAATTAGTTTATTTTTATCTCTATCACGATTTTTTCTTTTATTCAACAAAACTTGATCGAAATTTGTTACCTTATTTCCATTGCATCCATTGCAAAATACTGTATTTCTATGGATATTGTTTCTATTCCTAGAATTGACAAAAATTAGAATTCTCAATTCTCTACGATGCCTCGGGGATAAAATATTTTCAAGAACAAGCAAATCATAATGATTTTTGTCTCTATTTCCAGTCATTTTTTGATCGAGCGCAATGGATTCAGAAAAATTATTCTTATTTTTATCAACATAGCGATAGCTTTTTTCTAGGTATCTTTGATTAATTTGGTGGTTACTCTTATGAACCAATGAAATACCTATGGTTTGATATATAATAAAATTTCCATCATTTTTTACAGACAGACGAACTGGTTCGATAATAAATATTCCCATTTTTCTCAATTCTTTAAGAGATAAATCCTTCTGGAACATCATAATATCCAGATTCATTTCTTCCCCTTGAATAGCGGATATAGCAATTTCTCTTGGATTTTTCATTCTAAGCAGGAGACAATATACTTTGATGTTATTGATGATTCTTTGATTTAAAGAAGCATCCCATTTCAATTGAAATTGCAAATACCTTTTTAGTAAGAACTCAAGCTCTGCTTCTGTGTTATTCTTGTATTGCTTTTTGTTTCTACGTTTTTTCATGTCTGATCCCGTATAATCTTCTTCAACATATTTTTCTTGTTTTTTTTCTTGGTTTGAGAGAGCTGATTCAAGATCTGCTTGGTCCGCTAATTTTTTTTCTCCTTGATTTTGATTTTCTAATTCAAAAGTTTTTTTTTCATTCGATAATATAAAAATATCTCTTTTTTTCTTTCCAGTGATACTTTTATGTTTATTAACATTTTTATTTACTTTATTTACATTAAAATTGAAAAGAAGTAATTTGATTGGTATGACCCACGGTTTAATCTTATATGTATTATAAAGTATCACAAATTCTGGGAAGAACCAAAGTTCTAGATTCGATATGGGACGACTTAGTATTTCTTCATTCATTCCCATCCAATCCACAAGAGGTTTTTTTTGATTGAATGGGTTCATTTTTTGATCTTGATGAATCGTGAAATAAAAAATACCTTTCTTATCAATTTTATCAATTATTTGATAATTATTAACCCCAGTCTTAGTATTTTTATTTCTGTTGGTGACAGTATCAATATCGACCCAGGCCTTAATATCGGTCTTATTTCTAAGACAAAAATTGAGAATTTTCGAATCAAAATATTTTCGATCCATATTTTTTTCTATATCTATACTATCATCGTCTACTAGATAATCCTTGATACGGATACCTTCCATCATATCAAATAGTTTGCGTTTAGGCGTATTGTAAGTATCAGAAATCTCTTGGTTTTTATTTACTTGTAATGGCACTCCATAAATATATGAGTCTTTCTTATCCTCATAATTAATCGATTTATACGAAAAAAGATCATATCTATATTGTTTTTTAATATTTTCTTTTTGATTTAGTAATAAATCTATTTCAAAATAATTTTGTTTTTCGTAATGAATTAATCGGGTTTTTTCATATGAATCCCATTTGTTTAAATCTTTATTTGTAGTCATACGGCATTGATATTGATTGACTCTATTTCGCCATTTTTGCGGCACTAATCTCGACCATCTAATCTGAGATAAATCATATTGATATTGATAATGATCCTTTAGCCAGTTTTTCCATTCATTAATTACAGAATTTTGAAGGTTCTTATGTTGTCTTAATTCGGAATAAACTATTTCTTGCGTTCCAACAAAATACTCTTTTATTTCATTCTTAATAAAAAAAGATGTTCTGTAATATTTAAAGACAGATCTTAACTTATATAAGTTACTGACTTGGGTTTGTGATAATTTGTAGAATACATATGCTTGTGACAAGTAAGATAAGTCCAAAAAAGTATGTGAATTCTTATTAATACAAAGTGACCTTTTTATAGTTGAAATAAATTTAATTATACTTTGATTTGTTTTATCAATTCTTTCTTGATTTGCTTCATTATTGTAAATGTATTTATTAAGAATTTTTTTTTTTAATTCAATAAAAAGCTGTGCATTGATTCTAGGAATATTAATGATACACATAAAGATATCTCTGTATATCTTTTCAATAAAAAATTTTAAAAAATAATGGGATTTCCAAAGTAATCGAATATTTTTTCTTTTTAATATCCGCCAAAAATTTTTGGGTGATTCTAATCTTTTATCGCCATAACTTATTTTGTTAGGGTTAATATTTATCTCTCGCGTTATAAACCCTCTTTTCTTGTCTTTTTTCATTTTTTCTATTTTATTTATGATTGTATTTGTTCTAGTAGTTATATTTTTAATTTTTTTTTCTGTCAATGAGTAAGTTGCCCAATCCATAGATCGAATTTCAATAGACGATTCGGGAATAATTTTATTATGTATTATCGAATTTCTTTCTTTTTTAGTTTCACTCAATTCATATATTTCTATTTTTTTCAATCCAAATAATACACTTTGCTTTCTTTTTGAAAGTTCTTTTATTATTTTTTTTACAAATAGAATGCTTTTGATGACCCATTTTTTTGTTTGTTTTGATACATTTATAAAAAATTTTGTTCGTTTTTTTAAACCTCTTAGAACTAAAAAACATTTTTTTTTTAATTTTAATTTTTTTTTTTCGAATTCTTTTAAAATGGGTTCAAAAAATGAAAGTTGTTTTTGGGGAGAACCAAAAGGCAGTTCAGCTTCCATTCCCAAAACTGTTAAAAAACAAAAATCCTTTTTTTGCCCTTTCCCTTTCTTTTTAATTGGATCTTTATCAGGGGATCGTAACTTAGATCTGTGCCAAGGTTTCAGACGAAAAGGAAATAGTATCTTTATCTGAATACCGTCTGTTAACCAGTTTTTTGGAAATTCTTTTTCTGATAATTGAACGCCATTATAGGTACATTTAACATGGATTTCTTTATTCAAATCCTTTAAATCCTCGGACAATTCGGGAAATTGAAATAATAATATACGAACAATATTTTTAGCTATTATTAATGAAGGTAATAGAATATATTTTCTAAAAATTGATTGCATTACTAATAAAGAACCTCTTATTACTTGAGCAAATAAAAAGGTATCCCAAGCTTCGGCTATTTCTATACGAACTTTTTCCTCTATTTTGTCTTTGTCGTTTGTGTCCTCCTCTTTTTTATCACTTTTTTTTGCCTTTTCCTTTGTATAATCCGAAATTATTAATCCCTTCTTTTTCCAAATCCAATTTAAAAAAATGATTTTCATCAGCTCGGGAATATCAAAAGAAAAAAGAGGGGGTTTGTCTAGTCTATCCAAAAAAAGAGGGGAATGCACATTTGCTTCAAACAGTTCCCAAATAACCGTTTTACGCCTTTGAGCTCTCACCGAGCCCTTTATTATATCTCGACGAAAATCCGATTGTTGTGAATAACGTATCAAAGCTAACTCTTCAGCTTCATCAGGATTATTAGTCTCATTAGTCTCTTTTTTATTAGTATTCTCTTTTTTATTTTTATTACTATAAGGATCGGTATTCTGCGCAATATCAGTAAAAATCACCACACGTTTGGCTTTTCTTGAACGAATTTCATGATTCGCTGCCTCATTTTCGTCAGTTTTTACTTCCTGTTGTTCTAACTCGTCGATTAATTTGTATGACCATCGAGGAACTTTTTTATTTATTTCTTTTATTCCAATATATTTTTTTATAATTGTTTTATCCCTAGGATCAGTTAGAATTGTATCAAATAAAAATTTGAAAATTTTTATTCGATCTTCTGAATTAATTCTTACTTGTTTGTTTTCCGTAAATGAATAAAGTCCTTTCAAATTTAAATTTGATGTTGATTTTCCGGAAAACTGACTAATTATGTTCAAGAAATAAATAATTTCTGTTGATAATGATTTTCGATCAAATAGATTGACTTTCCGGTCAAATTCTGTGTAATTGGTAGTAAGAAGAATTCCATGAATCTTATTTATCCAAATTGTCTCTATGTAATGCTTTATAGAAGTTTTTATGATTGAGAATAAAAAGAATCTTTTGATTTGTCCGCGATAGGGTCCGTTCAAGAAAGGATCATATATCGTAGGTAAATATTCTTTTTTAGTCTCATTATTACACAATCTAATCCTTTTTTGGATTATATCCAGAGGAAAAAATCTCTTATCTAGAATTTCAACTATATTTAGAAATTTGTTGCTTATGTTGTTCCTTTTTTGTTCATTGGTATAATTCCAATTATTATACAGTTCATTATAGGAAATTTTTTCTATTGGAAACAAAGACATTTTTCTTTGTATCATTTCCAAAAAAGTTGATAAACTCGGTGGATACGTAAAAGATATCCTTTCTTTTCCATCACTTTGACATGTATGAAAAAGATATTG